TAAAATCTTAGAGCTTTTTAGTCTCTTTTTGCAGACATCAAAAGAAAACGAAAAGGACTAAAACAAATAATAAAGGATCGGACGGAAAACAAAAGAAAACACCAAGAGGTTCTGCGTCTGCTTGATTCGGAAGAGGAAGAGAGCGTCTCTATTGGCTTGATAACTAAAAAGAAACTCGCCCATATGAGCCTTGTTTCTGAGAATGCGAAGGTTATTTTGCTGGTGTATACCTTTCAAATGGATTATAACAGGTACAATTTGATTACTGATCAGATCGTACAAGAACTAAGGGCCTCTCTCAATAAACTGAGAGAGATCCAGAAAGGAGAGTACAGCGAACAAAGAATCCTTGTCCATTCTATAACCCAAGAAATAGAAGCCGCTCTCCAGAAATATGAGACAACGTGTATCGCTTTCGAAACAAACCTAATGCTCATCAAACAGAGGATTAGGAGAAACGCAAGCGGAATTGCGGACTTCGAGAGCGCTTTGATTAGGCTTGAACCCGAGTACTTAAACTTAAAAAAAAATAACCCGATCGATATGGATAGGTCTTTTGCCGAGTTGCAGTATGAAAAGACACTGCAGAATGAGCAAGATCATCGGAGTTCGAAACAAAGAAAACATCAAATGGACAAACGTCGATTTGAAAGACAAAACCGCGAGCGTGAGCGGAAAATAGGAAATCGAGAATTCTAATGAAATGAGTGGTTAGTTTAGGTCTTTTTTTTTTCATGAAAAAACCAAAAGTTCTGCCCTCCCTCTCTATTTACCCAACCAACTACCCAAGGGATGCAAGGGCAGAGGCCTTTGGTTTTTTCCTGTTGTAAAAGAGTTCAACAATGAAAGTCGTTGTTCCAAAAGTAGTTTTGCGAATTAGCGTAGAGAAAGATAAGAGGAAGATGCCTATAGAGTTCCATTTTCAAAATTCATGTCTACCTTGTAGAGGAGGAGTTCTTTTTTTATGGATGAACAAGAATTCAAATTATTTCTTAAATTCTTTATTCTCGAATTAAAAGGGATCCTTCGAGAGATCAAGAATTCTCACCAGTTATTAGATTCCTGGACCAAATTGAATTCATTGGGCACTTTGATTCAAATTTTTTTCAACCCAGAACGTGCTTTTCAATTATTGGACCCACGGGTTTGGAAGATCCTACTTTCACGCAACTCACGGGGTTGGAGAAAGACTCGACATTTCACGATCGGGCGTGTACTACTATTTGTAGTAGTAGTCCTTATGTATAGGATGAGCCGTCGGAATATGGTCGAAAACAAAAAGAGCTATTTGACAGGGGTTCTTCCTATACCCCTGAATCCCATTGGACACAGAAATGATACATTGGAAGAATCTATTGGGTTTTCCAATATCAATAGGTTGATTCTTCCGCTCCTCTATCTTCCAAAAGGAAAAAAGATCCCTGAGAGCTCTTTCCTGGATCCGAATGAGAGTACTTGGGCTCTCCCAATCACTAAAAAGTCGATCATGCCCGAATCTAGATGGGGTTCGCGGTGGTGGTGTAGCTGGGTGGGAAAAAGGAGGGATTCTAGTTGTAAAAGAGCTCATAAAACCGTGGCTGGGATTGAGATCTCATTCAAAGAGAAAAAGAGCAAATATCTGGAGTTTCTGGAGGATTCAGAATATCCCACATTGATCAATCAAAGAGAGATTCAACAAATAAAAGAAGAATCGATTCTTTGGCATCCTTCTCCTTCCTTGGAACGAACAGAGGAAGAAATCAAAGAATTTCTTGGGAATTCTACAAGATCCCTTCGTTCTTTTTTCTCTGACAGATGGTCAGAACTTTATCTGAGTTCGAATCCTACTGAGAGGTTCACTAGAGATCAGAAATTGTTGAAGCAAGACCTTTCTTTTGTACCCTACCGGCGATCGGAAAATCAAGAAATAGTGAATCTATTCAAGATCATTACGTATTTACAAAAGACCGTATCAATTTATCCTATTTCATCAGATCCGGGATGTGATAGGGTTCCGAAGGATGAACTGGATGTGGACAGTTCCAAGAAGATTTCATTTTTCAAAAAAAATCCATTTTTTGATTTATTGAATCTATTCCATGACCGTAGCAGGGGGGGATACACGTTAGAGCGCGATTTTGAATCAGAAGAGCGATTTGAAGAAAGGGCGGATCTATTCACTCTATCAATAACCGAGCCAGATCAGGTGTATCATAATAGTCCGAAAATGGATCTGATTCACATCCAAGAGAAGGGGTACATAAGAAAGGTATTGGATCGATTCTTTTTAATGAATCGATCCGCTCGCAACTTCGAGTCTGGAATTCCAGGGGCTCAAATAGGAAATGAGACTCTGAGTCATAGAACTCTAATGAAATATACGGTCAACCGACATTTCTCGAGTTTGAAAAAGAGTCGAAAGAAAAGCTTCGATCCTCTTCTTTTTATCGAGAGATCCATGAATCGGGATCCTGCCGCATATAGAGACAAATGGTCCAAGGGGGGCAAGACTTTCCAGGAACATTTGGAACATTTCGTTTCTGAGCAGAAGAACCGTTTTAAAGTGCAGAAGAGCCGTTTTAAAGCAGTCTTCGATCGATTCCATCAATCTCAATATTCGATTGATTGGTCCGTGTTTATTGACAAACAAGATTTTCCTAAGGCACGTCTTTTCTTTTTGTTCGTATTAGTTCGTTCCTTTTTGTACAAGTCACTTCCTTTCTTGTTGTCGAAGTTACCTCTCTTGTTGTCGAAGTTACCTCTCTTGGTGTCGAAGGTACTTCCCTTGTTGTCCAAGTTACTGCCTTTTTTCTTTGTGAGTTGCGGGAATATCCCCATTCATAGGTCCGAGATCCGCATCTATGAATTGAAGGGTCCGACTGATCAACCCTGCAATCCGTTGTTAGAATCAATAGGTCTTCAAATCCTTCATTTGAACAAATTGAAACCCTGCTTATTGGATGATCATGAGACTTCCCAAAAATCCAAAATTGTAGGAACAATTGATAACACGGATTCCTATTTCTCAATTCTATTCGACGATGAAGAGAATTGGATGAATCCCGTGAAAGCATTTCAGAGAAGTTCATTGATATCTGCTTTTTATAAAGCAAATAGACTTCGATTCTTGAATAATCCACATCGGTTCTCCTTCTATTGTAACAAAATCTTCCCTTTTGTTGTGGAAAAAGCTCGTTTCAAGAATTCTGATTTTTTGTATGGACAATTCCTTAAGACTTTCTTCATTCGCAAGAAACCATTTTCTTTGTGCGGCGAAAAACATGCTTTTGGGGAGAGAGCTACTCTTTTACCAATCGAGTCAGAGGTATCTAAGATACTCATACCTCAGGTATCTAAGATACTCATACCTGACGATTTTCCACAAAGTGGTGACGAAAGGTATAACTTGTGCAAATCTTTCCATTTCCCAACTCGATCTGTTCCATTAGTTGATAGAGCCCTTTACTCGATCGCCGACATTTCTGAAAGACCTCTAACAGAGGGACAAATGGTCAATTTGGAAAGAACTTCTTTTCAACCTCTTTCAGATATTCATTTATCTGATTCAGAAAGGAAGAACTTGCATCAAGATCTCAATTTCAATTCAAACATGGGTTTGATTCACACTCCATATTCTGAAAAAGATTTACCGTCCGAAAAGAGGAAAAAACGGAATCTTGGTCGAAATCTAAAGAAATGCGTTGAGAAAGGGCAGATGTTTCGAACTCTTCTCTCGAAGATGTATCGAACCCTTCTCTCAAAATGGAATCTCTTCCAAACATATATGCCATGGTTCCTTACTTCAACAGGGTACAAATATCTAACTTTGCTATTTTTAGATCTTTTTTCAGACCTAGTGCCGATACTCAGTCTAGGTATCCGTCAAAATTGTGTATCCCTTTTTGATCATATTCTGGGTGATATTAGGGATGATATTAGGCAGGGGGTCATTAGACCGTGGCAAATTCTTCAGGAAAAATGGGTTCTTCCACAAAGGAACCGGATAAGGGAGATTTCGAGGATGTGTTTACGAAATCTTACTCTGTCTGCAGAAAGGATTCGTCGAAATAATGAGTCACCATTGACACATACACATCTGAGATCACCCAATGTTCTGGAGTTCCTCTATTCAACCCTTTTACTTCTTCTTGTTGCTGGATATCTCGTTTGTACATATCTTTCCCGTCTTTCCAAAGACTATGGTGAGTTACAGACAGAGCTCAAAAAGGTCAAATCTTTGATGATTCCATCATACACGATTGAGTTGCGAAAACTGATGGATAGGTATCCTCCATCTGAACTGAATTCTTTCGGATTAAAGAATCTCTTTCTAGTTGCTATGGAAGAACTAAAGGAGTCTCTTTCTGTAGTCGGCAACATGCTAGAGGGTGGTGGTCGCGCTTATGGGGTCGAAGCAATCTTTTCTAATTGGAATCTCAATCTCATCGATATCAGCGATCTTATCAGTCTCATACCAAATCCCATCGATCGAATCACTTTTTCGATAAATACGAGACATCTAAGTCATACAAGTAAAGAGATCTATTCATTCATAAGAAAAAGAGAAAGGGTGTATGGTGCTTGGATTGATGATAAAATAGAATCCTTGCTCTCGACCTCTGTGGCTATTGATGATTGCGACAGAGGCAACTTGCTTCAGTTCTCCACCCTCACCTTAACGACAGAAAAAGGGGTTGATCAAATTCTGTTGAGTCTGACTCAGAGTTCAAAGAATGCCTCTGGTTCTCAAATGATTGAACAACCGGGAGAAATGTACTTACGACACGTAGTTGACCTTCAGAAGAAGTATCTAATGGGTTATGAGTTCAATACATCCTCTTTAGCAGAAAGACGGATATTCCTTGCTCATTATCAGACAATGACTTATTCAAAAACCTCGTGTGGGGTTAATGCTTTTCATTTCCCATCTCATGAAAAACCCTTTTCGCTCCGCTTAGACCTATCCCCCCCTAGGGGTATTTTAGTGATAGGTTCTATAGGAACTGGACGATCCTATTTGATCAAATCCCTAGCGAAAAATACCCACTTTCCCCTTATTACGTTAGAGATGGAAGCGCGCTCCTCCTGGCCTTTTTTCCAGCATTTGGATGAGATCTATGGTGACCAGCTGGAGTATGTGTATGACGATACTAGTCTTAGTGTGGAGGTGGAGGAAGAGGAGGACACTTCCTGGGGTATTGAGGAGTGGAGTCTTCCTGATACTCGTGAGGATGACGAGATTGAGGATCAGGCTGAGATGGATACGAGACGTGATCTTGATGGTATTGAGTATACGCATGCTATTCAGGATATGATTGATTTGGGGATTTCTGTTGATGCTCAGTTAAATTTTTTACCTGAGTCCATTCTCATCAACGAAATTGAGGGTCATGATGTGGATGAGCTGGACGAGGCGGAGACCGAGTTGTGGGAGTTATGGATGGAGGAATGGGACCGGCACCTACTTGGTATCTCCCTTCAATTCGCATTAGTAAGAGCAATGACTCCTTGCATATTATGGATTCCAAACATTCATGATGTGGATCTGGAGGATAGGACAACCCTGGCCGGATTAATGAACTCTCTCTCTGGGGATTCTGAAGGACGTTCCACTAGAAAGACTCTTGTTATTGCTTCGACTCATCTTCCCAAAAAAGTGGATCCCGCTCTAATAGCTTCAAATAGATTCAATACATGCATTAAGGTACGAAGGCTTCTTAGTACACAAGAACGAGAGCGCTTTTTCACTCTTTCATATACTAGAGGATTTCACTTTGAAAAGGAAATCTTCGATACTAATGGATTCCGGTCTATAACCACACAAGATCTTGCAGCACTTACCAATGAGGCCCTATCGATTAGTATTACCCAAAAAAAATCCATTATAGACACTAATACAATTCGATTTGCTCTTCATAGGCAAACTTGGGCTGTGGAATCCCGGTCAATCTCGATTTCGGATCACGGGATCCTTTTCTATCAGACAGGAAGGGCTCTTGCACAAAATCTATTTCTAAGTCAAGGCCTCATAGATCCTATCTCTGTATATATAAAGAAGAAGTCGTGTAACGACGACGGTTATTCTTATTTGTACAGATGGTACTTAGAGCTTGGAACGAGCATGAAGAGGTTAACGATACTTCTTTATCTTTTGAGTTGTTTTGCCGGATCGGTCGCTCAAGACCTTTGGTCTCCACCTGGGCCCGATGACAAAGCGGAGATGTTTTCTTATGGACTTGTTGAGAATGATTCTCATCTAGCTCAGGGCCTATTAGAACTAGAAGGCGCTCTGGTGGCCTCAGGGACAGAAAAAGCTTGCAGTCGGTTTGATAATGATCAAGTGACACTGCTTTTTCGGGCCGAACCAAGCTTAGATAGAATGCAAGATGGATTTTGTTCTATCTTTGAACAAGAGGGAGAAGAAGCAGCCCCTGGCCTAGAGAAGCCTTTAGTCACTCACATAGTTTCGGCTCCTAGAATATGGAACCCTTGGCTCATTCTATTTGATTGGATCGATATCGAGGAGGCTTCGCGTAAAGAGGAAGAGGCTGAGCTTCAAGATGAAGAGGCTGAGCTTCAGGATGAAGGGGCTGGGCGTAAAGATGAAGAGGCTGAGCTTCAAGAGTTTCAAGATCTTGAAGATCCTCAAGATCAAGAGGGTGGGCTTCAAGAGCTTCAAGGTCTTCAAAAGGAAGAGGCCTATCTTTATCAAAAGGCTCTTGAGCTTCAAGCTCAAGAGGATGAGCTTCAAAAGTATGGTCCGGGGTTCTTGGAGAGTGGAACCATAATGAAGAAGTATCCGACACGAAATCGATTTCGATTTTTCACAGAACAAGGCTTTTTTCAAGCAAGCCAATTCATTTGGTACCCCGCGGATTCACTCTTTTTCCTACTCAAAGAGCAGGCTCTTGGCTTTGTGTTTTCGCAGCCAGAGTTCTTTGCAGATGAAGAGATCTCAAAAGAAGGGCTTCTTGCTTTGACTGTCCAAAGACTTCCTTTCTCCACAACTTGCCACTGGTTTATCAAGAAAAGGCAAGAAAGGCACTTCGAATTCTTGATTCATCGCGAGAGATGGCTTAGAACGAATAGTTCATTATCTAATGGATTTTTCTGTTCTAAGACTCAGACTCTATTTGAGAGTTATCAGTATTTATCAAATCTCTTCCTATCTAACGGAAGGCTAGTGGATCAAATGACAAAGACATTGTTGAGAAAAAGATGGATTTTCCCGGATGAAATGAAAATTCAAATTGGATTCATGTATACAGGAGAAGGGTTTCCCATTACTTCGCCGGAAAGATATGTGGCCATGAAATAGGGATTAAGTGGAACAGAATTGACTGGGTGGTAGAGTCGTGGAAAGGCCTCTTTCTTCCATATTGTTCCGTGGAGCTAAGGTCCACGGAACAATTCCAATAACGAATCATCGGTTTAACTGAATAACTAACTAAAAGAGATAGAGCTTTCTCTTCGTCTCAGGTCGATGGATCTTCTCAATTGGAAGATCCCCTAATAATACAC